AGGATTTCTTATACAATTCATATATATCTCTAGAATAAAGAAAAAGAAATATCAATCTTTACTTCACACGTCGTGTCACATATGAATTATTCATTTTTTGCAATTTGGAGAGATGGCTGAGTGGACTAAAGCGGCAGATTGCTAATCTGTTGTACGAGCTATTCGTACCGAGGGTTCGAATCCCTCTCTCTCCGTTTCCTACGCTCACTTGATATTTATCTTTCTAATTCTATAAACCCCGAGTTTCTTTGGTTTGGTTGGATTGATGATTTCATTTAGATAAATGAAATGTATGGAATAGATAAAATTTGAAGTTAAGAAGATGGATTTAGAAACCAAACAAAAAAAGGAAAGAAAAAATCCATTATTCTTTATTCTTCGCGTCCAGGATTACGTCCTGGGTCATTAGACAGGAATCCGAAGATGAAGAGCGAAACAAAGAATATCACCACCGTATAAACGAACAGTTTGAGAGTAAGCATTACAAATCTCCAAGACCTGTTGGGGGAGAAAAAGGGAATAGATTCTCAACCTTTGTACCATCTCATTTTTTGACACCAAGAAACGAAGTGGTTTTTAGAAAATAAAGGAATTAACAGGAATTCAATTCATTTGTATTGTAATAAAATAAGGTTCTGATTCCTTCGTTACCAAAAAAATATCGTCATACCTACAATGCGATTTGTTGATATTGCATTGCGGGGGATCAGAATACCGTATGCGCTCCATGGATGGAGGGCCAGAATGAGGAAATGAGGTGATCCGGATTCACGGAGTCTATCGAAGAATGTTCAATGTTTGAATCGAGGGTTCTTGTCTTAATGCACTACTTATCTCATCTTTCTTGGTAAAATATTTTTTTGAATAAATCGTGAATCTTTCTAGAACAGTATCAAGGATCTCATCGAAAACTTACAGCAGCTTGCCACACAAAGGCTAAGAGAAAAAAGAGCACAGGTATGACCGGCATAACATCCACGATTGGGTTCAAAAAAGCATAAGCCTCGGGCAATTTTGCGAAGAAAAAACCACTTGGCTGAAGGGCAGAATTAAGACAGATACAGATTAAACTAAAGATATTAGGCATAACAAATATTTTGTTCTTAGAATAATATCATTTTTATTGAGTTATTGATTGATTTGATATAAGGGAAAAAATCAAGAAAGAGGGTAGGTAAAAAAGTCCTTCTTTCTTTGAATTCCCCCAATCAAAGATTCTTCAATTGTCAAATTTAATTATACGGAATCATACTTTCATACAATATCTTAATTATCTTAATTTAATTATATGTAATGATCAATGAATTTAGTTTTATTCCGGATCTACACGTGTCGAATCTCAGCAACAACTTCTTTCTTCCATAGATACTGGGCTGGAATTGACGAACACTCGATACCAATATTAATGTATATTCGTGTTTGAATAGAAACATAAATGGGGCGTGGCCAAGCGGTAAGGCAACGGGTTTTGGTCCTGTTACTCGGAGGTTCGAATCCTTCCGTCCCAGATTAATTCCATCTTAACTTAACAAATCTTATTTGTTCTCTTTAATCATCTAAATTTCTATTTAGGAGGTTCATGTTGGATACAATGTAATCGTAATCTATTCTTTATTTCTAGTTTTTTTCTTTCTAGTTTGGTTTTTAATGTTAATGATTCTTTTCTGACTGAATTAGACTTTACCTTTCCATTCTGTTTCCTACACACGGAATCCACTTTCAATGACTGACACACGTATGAAAAATCCATGATTGTGGTATAGGCGTGGGGGGAGCATAGACATGGATCCATTGAGAAGATATTTTTTATTGAATTTAATTCAAAATTGGATTATTCAGTCTATGTCCGTACCGTTCATATTGGAGTTAGTTAGTCAAAAGAAACTGCTTAAATCCATGAAATTCTTATTCCTGCATGATCCATTCTGAGTCGAAATGTGAAAGAAACCTCTTCTATCTTCTAACTTTTAATTAATGGTAAAGCAGTTTAATTAATGGTAAAGCAGATATGGTAATCGTATCTCATTTAAGAATTATCCCAATTTCTAATTCATTTTATTTTGATTCTAATAGGGGTTCGGGTTCGTGGTACCAATTCCATCAACGGGATTCGAGTTCCTAAGACTTGACTAAAATGAAAAATGGGAAGAAAAAGCGGATCTGGACCTATTTTGTTTTGCACTTATACGTGTCTGGTACTGGTATAGCACGCAGCTTATACAGCTTATAAGAAAAGAAGATTCTTTTGTTGGTTGACCAGGTATGCATGATTCCTAATCCAGATGAAATGCAGATGAAATGTTTTTTAGATATGTGCTGATCAGCAATGGAAGGTATCAATTTCAATATCTGTGGCTATTCCCGATTTCATCAACAAACAATCAAGTTCAATAGGAATAAATGCATTGTATTGTACCCAATTTGCATCTGGTTCTAATGAACTGATGCATAATTGAATTGTAAATCAATCAATTGGTAGGCAGAATCGTGGATTTAATTTACTTGACTTTATCGAACGACTCTGGAAGCAAAAAAGCGGAATATGCCGAAAATAAACATGCCTCCCTTTTGTATTGTTATTGTTCCGTTTCAGTAAGAACAAACAACAAACAGTCTTTGGTTTCGGTCAGAAATTTCTGTGATGCCTTAAAATATCCACGATTACCCATGGTAACAGCTGTATATATAACATAACCCGATGGATACCGAAAGATCAGATCATGCTGCTTTGATTCTGATTTTCTCAATCAGATGAAAGAATGAATCGGGGACGTTCACTTTATCTTATTTTATTTACTTTACTGTATCTTTTTTTATTAATTTATTTATTATTATGTTTGATGCTCATGAACAAAGAAATGAAATTCGTTTTAGATTTTGCTTCTCGTCCCATTTATCTGATCTGGTTTAGACAGTTGATGATTTAAGGAAAAGAAAAACGAAATTTCATGTTATTATGATGATCAAAATGATCAAATTGACGTCTAGGAGATATCCGTAATTACAGTTATTCGTTGTGATTGCACAGACTTGCTGATTGATTCAGAGATCAAATTGAGTCTTTACGGAAGAACTGCTTTCCACCAATAGCAATGCAATGATGGCAAAGTACGAGATTTTTTTTATGTGAAACCATTTTTAATGAATCCTTGGTACTCGATGAAGTCTGAGATTCGTTAATTTACCATCAAACCACTTTGGCCTTTTCCGGTTCATTGGAATGGCTTAATCAGTTACTAACTCATTCTTTTCCGGTATTGGAAATCCAATTAAAGATCTTTAGTTTAGCTTACGAGCAAGAATTGGCTCATTTCATTCATGACTGATCGTCACAAATGATCAGGTTGTTAACTAACTTCTTGTTTATTCGTCTTTCTTATCTTATAAATGGTGAAATAAATGATTCATACGCTAGAATCTGGGGGCAAACTGGATACTTGTTAGATATACATATGCGTCCATGTAGAATATAAAAAAAAATAGAATAAAAGATCAATCAATGACTATTCATGATTTAATTCCATATTGAATCAATCCCGTACCGATTCCGAATTATAGGAATGTTTGTTATGGTAAAACTTCGTTTGAAACGATGTGGTAGAAGGCAACGTGCGACTTGAATGACATGATCGGCTGTGGATTTTGACATCCATCATCTTCAATGAGGATGCTCTTGGCTCGACATATTTTGTTCTGTTTCAACATTACTCCACGATGTTGGGTTGTAATGTAAATAAAATAGTACATGATGGAGCTCGAGAATAAATGATTATCAGAGGCAGGATCTAGGGTTAGTGCCAATCAATAATTTGGAACGACTTCGTAAGTATATCTTCGATATAGAAAAGGTCAAATTGGACCGAGTTTTAAATAAAAAAGTTTGCTGTAATTGGTGAGACTATTTCGATGATAAAGAAGTGTATCACAGGGGAATTAATGGAATTGAATCGTTCGTATGATTCTTCGACGTAAAGAAATAGCCAAAAGGTATGTTGCTGCCGTTCCGGAAGATTAAAGATCACCGAAGTAATGTCTAAACCTAATGATTCAAGGATAAGTGATTCCAAAACAAGAAAACACCATTTTCAATGATTGTCTCAATCAAGTGGATTGGATCATATCATAATAAGTAAGAAATGGAAATAGATTCCAGACGAGACAAAAAAGGGGTTATAGACCGCTCAATAAATATTTATTTAAGGATTTTTTAAGGATTTCTTTTTTAGTCCTTTGAGAATTACCCAACTTGAGTTATGAGGACGAATGATATTTTTTTTTATTTTTATAGGAAGGAAGAAGGAAAAAAGACGACTCCAATCATAATTTAATTGATGATTTCAAGGATCCGTTTGCTATAGATTTATATCCATAAATTTTCATCATTCTTTCTCGAGCCGTATGAGGAGAAAACTTCCTATACGTTTCCAGGGGGGGGGGGGTATTGCCCATCCATCTATCCCAATGAGCCACCTATCGAATCATTGCAATTGATGTCAGATCCCGAAGAGAGGGAAGAGATCTTCGGAAAGTAGGCTTTTACGACCCGATAAAGAATCAAACTTATTTAAATGTTCCTGCTATTCTATATTTCCTTGAAAAAGGAGCTCAACCCACGGGAACTGTTCATGATATTTCAAAAAAGGCAGAGGTATTTAAGGAACTTCGAGTTAATCAAACAAAATGAAATTAATGAAATCAAAAGATGGCCAGTACCGGTATAGTAGCTAGTTCTAGTTTTGTTTAATTGTTTCTCCGCCACTCTCACTCTCTTGCTATATTCATACCTATTCACTATTGTTCCTACATGGTTTGAGATAATGTAAGGACAAAGAATGACAAAGAATTTCTTTGTCTTTTTACATTTATATGAATATGAGAGGGATAGAAAAAGGATTATATGTAATAACTGAAATCCATGAAATTATGGGATTACCATTAATCAGATGGTTTTCCTTGGGACTCCCTCAAGAAACGAGAGGTCAATCTCGGGGCCTATAGTGATAGTGAATAAATACGATATTCTTTTTTACCTACTTCTTCTTTACTTCACTTCATTTTCATTTCTTGTAGTGCCAATCTAACACAAGGCCTTATCTTATTTATATTTAGTTTATTTATTGTATTTTGTTTTATTTGATTTCCCAATATTTCGTTTGTATTGACAATGGTCTCTCGAACGAATAGAATACAATAGAATTCGATCGTAGATAAATCGATCTATTCTTGCGGTTTCATAGATTTGGTTTTTTACTTCATTCAAAGGATTGGTTTGAGGGATCGTCTGTGACACAGGAAGTATTTTTTTATTTCCTAAAGCTATACTTATCTGTGAATCTGCTCTTCTTTATTGTATAGATTATTTATAATCATAGTTTCTTCTAAACTTGCTGTTATTCTTATGCTTATGTTAGTTCAATGTTTTGACTTGACTGGTTCCGGTAATCAAATCTCTTGATTTTTATTCCGATCGTAATTAGATCCTTATCTGGGTTGCTAACTCAACGGTAGAGTACTCGGCTTTTAAGTGCGGCTATGATCTTTTACACATTTGGATGAAGCGGATTCGTCCATACCATCGGTAGAGTTTGTAAGACCACGACTGATCCTGAAAGGGAATGAATGGAAAAAACAGCATGTCGTATCAATGGATAACTCTGAGAATACTTTATTCTTATCTGGTCATATCAGATCGGTAAAAAATGTCCTTTTGATTCTTAGCTAGAACGGTTCAAAATTCATTCACAGTTGGGTCAAGTGAATAAATGGATAGAGCTATATGGCTCCAATTATAAGGAAAAACCAAAAGCAACGAGTTTCCGTTCTTATCTTAATTCGAACGAATACCCGATCTAATTAGACGTTAAAAATATATTAGTGCCTGATGCGGGAAAGGGCTCTCCTGCGAGTGGATCATTGATTCCTTAAAAAAAAATCCTAACTATTCACAGTTCTCCATTAGTTACTGGAGTGTAACCGAATGTGTATAAGAAACGGTGTACTGATAAATAAAATTAACTCATTTCAAAGTCAGAAGAGCGATCGGGTTGCAAAAATAAAGGATTTCTAATACACAATCTCTTGTAACTATACCCAAACACGAACGAGTTGGATGGAAAAAGAGAGGATGCGTTGATTAGACGTCTTGTCTCCAGGGTATCCGTTTTTACGATATACCTTGTTAGGACCATATCGCACTATGTATTTATTATTTAATAACCCAAGAAATCCTCCCCCGCATGCGGTTCAAGTTTCATTGCAAACAAATGGATAAATTGCAATACGAATTGCAAGGCTATTTAGAAATAGATAGATACCGGAAACAGCGCTTCTTATATCCACTTCTTTTTCGGGAGTATATCTATGCACTTGCTCATGATCATGGTTTAAATAGTTCGATTTTTTATGAACCCACGGAAAATTTAGGTTATGACAATGACAATAAATCTAGTTCACTAATTGTGAAACGCTTAATTACTCGACTGCATCAACAGAATCATTTGACCATTTCGGTTAATGATTCTAGGTTCGTTGGGCCCAACAGGAGTTTTTATTCTCAAACGATACCAGAGGGTTTTGCAGGAATTATGGAAATTCCATTCTCGGTGCGATTAGTATCTTCCCTAGAAAGAGAAAGAATAGCAAAATATCATAATTTACGATCTATTCATTCAATATTTCCCTTTTTAGAGGACAAATTATCACATTTATATTATGTTTCAGATATACTAATACCCTACCCAATCCATCTGGAAATCTTGCTTCAAACTCTTCGCACTCGGATACGAGATGCTCCTTCTTTGCATTTATTGAGATGTTTTCTACATGAGCATCATAATTGGAATAGCCTTATTACTTCTACTTCAAATAAATCCATTTCCATTTTTTCAAAGGAAAATCAAAGATTATTCTTGTTCTTGTATAATTCTCATGTATATGAATGCGAATCCGTATTAGTTTTCCTTCGTAAACAATCCTCTCATTTACGGTCAATATCTTCTCTAGCCTTTCTTGAGAGAACACATTTTTATGGAAAAATAAAACATCTTGTAGTGACGCCTCGTAATGATTCTCAAAGGACCCTGCCCCTCTGGTTCTTCAAAGAACCTTTGATGCATTATGTTAGGTATCAAGGAAAATCAATTATGGCTTCAAGGTGTACTAATTTACTGATGAAGAAATGGAAATATTACCTTGTCAATTTCTGGCAATGTCATTTTCACTTATGGTCTCAACCGGGTAGGATCCATATAAATGAATTATCCAATCATTCTTTCTATTTTCTGGGCTATCTTTTAGGTGTACGACTAACGCCTTGGGTGATAAGGAGTCAAATGCTAGAGAATTCATTTATGATCGATACTGCTATTAAGAGATTCGATACAATAGTCCCAATTTTTCCTCTGATTGGATCGTTGGTTAAAGCTAAATTCTGTAACGTATCAGGGTATCCTATTAGTAAGTCAGTCTGGGCCGATTCGTCGGATTCTGATATTATTGCTC